TTAGTATCATCAAGATGCAATTCATACCTTTGAATTGATAGGAGTCCACTTTATCATCTCTATGGGAATGGGATTCTATCCCGAATTATTGTGAAAGAAGAAAAAAAAGAGATTATGGAAGTCAATATTCTTGCGCTTATTGCTACTACGCTGTTCATTTTAGTTCCTACTGCCTTTTTACTTATCATATACGTCAAAACAGTAAGCCAAAATGATTAATTTGAATGAAACTTGAATTATTCATTTTTATCAATGATTGAAGAAATTAAAGGGTTGAAAACTCTATTTCAGTCTTAAATGAAATGTGGAATCAGAAGTATCTGAGATAGTGTGGTAGAAAGAGCTATATATAGCTCTTTCTACCACACTATACAATTGTATATTGTAGAATATTTCAGATTCCTTCATATTATTAGTACATAAAACAGAAAGTTGTATTGTATACAGAAAGAAGCTTTCTCTTATATAGATTAATTAACAATAGATATCTAAGTAATAATATCTATTATATGTACATCAAAATGTAGATGTACATCAAAATGAAATAGCACTCTAATTTTCTCTTTTTTATCTAAACCCATTGTATATGCATTTCGATCAATCCAAAAGAATTGCAAGCCCAACTGCTTGAATTCCTTATTTTTTTATATCTCTTCTTATGCTTATGGATATGGATCCGGGGCCCATCGAAAGAATTCATGTAGGAAGAATAGTACGGGCATATAGTATATACCATATAAATAGAAATACCATATCATATATTAGAATTAGATAATTCTAGAAATCTAAGAATATTACTAATAATAAGAAGAAAATAAAAGAAAACTATTTAATAAAGGATTAAATCTAAAATAGAAATCTAATACTAATAGAATACTACTAATATATCTAAAATCTACGAAATAATAGATAGATAAACTAAAGCAAGTCACTAAAGCAAGTCAAGTTTTTTTTCAGCTTTCGCAAAACGATCACAATTGATACAAGTAGATTTTTCAGTAAATTTTTACTAAATTAGTAATATTCCTAGTTCTAAAGCCCACTCCTTCCCCATACTACAAGTGAAAGAGAAAATGTAAACACTACCATTAAAGCAGCCCAAGCGAGACTTACTATATCCATGCGAATGATGTCCCCTATCTCTATGAAATGAAGGAATTATTCCATTATTGATTCATAATCATAGTGGAATCAATGGTGCAGAGTCAAAATAGGATTATTACTTACGCCTATTTAGGAAACAATTTCATAAATCCGCTCATAAAAAGTTCCTAGAATTCTATTGAAATAGAAGTAATTGGAAAAAAAAGAAATAAAATATACAAATAGAAAGAAGAGCCATTAAACCATTCTGATTAAATTAAGGAACAGCACTCAGAGCCTCTAGTGAGTCTGGATACAAAGAAAGTATCTTCAGTTCTTTGCCACAATTATGAAATTAATTTACCATCAGCCTATCCATATCCACTCTAATTTCATCGCAAACAGAGTTAGTAGTAGTAGACACTAACTCAATATTAATAAAGTTATAGTGTAAAAGAAAAAGGGAGTCTTTAGAGTCTTTTTTAGAATCCTTTCTTCAACCTTAGTAGCCAAAAGGGAGTGTCTTTTAGGAACCTTTGGATACCAAGATTTCCGACTTCTTACTTTATTCTTACTTTCATAGTTCTGATGCCCAGAATGGATTATCACTATTTCTTTTATTTGATTCAATTCAGAATAGCCCAAACCAATCATTAATAAAATTGGGTTGCTTCAGATTTATTGGTACCTTTTTGAGCCACACTAATAACCCATATTTTTAGAAAAGAGATGACAGTCTTTTATAGGCCCTACGGGTTCTCAAAATCAAGTATCGACAGACCTAGTCAGACCTAGTCCTTGCCTATGCTTTTGCGGGGCAAGAATTCGTCAAGTTCGATCAACAGGATTAGAATAAATTCCAAGTATTTTTTTGTTGATCAGGCGACACCCAGATTCGAACTGGGGATAAAGGATTTGCAGTCCCCCGCCTTACCACTTGGCCATGCCGCCAAATTCCATCTAAAATGGATCATGGATAAAGAAATAAATTAGATATTCTTAGACTTCTATTCTATTTCTATTCCTCTCCTCATTTTTTTTTTTTTTTATTTTCTTTTTGGATCTTGAATCCCATTGTACTTATCCTTTTCAAAAAAAAATTTCTCTTTTTTATTGGATCCTGCTTCTATTCTTTTCTTCGATTGATTTTATCTCAAAACACGCGTTGCTTAAAAACTTACCTTCTCTTTTTACTTTTCTATAGATCTATAGATTCGATATATCTATAGAAAAGTAAAAAGATTCCCGGCCCCGGTTACAGACTGTGAAATGCAGGGCAATTTAGAATAAGTCACTCTTTACTTCATTAACTATTTACTTATTACTCTTTTACTCTTACTTACTTTTCTTACTTTGAATTAGCGAGCAGCTCTTCATTTTATATCTCCATTTAGATTACCTTAATGGATGCAAAATCCAATTGATTTACGACTAAGAATTATCAATTCTAATTATAATCAAATATATGTGTATATGTAAACCCCAGAACAGTGTAAACTCCAGAACAGAAATTTTTATACGTGGATATTGAGCTCGGATCTATTTCCTATGCACATATCCCTATATAGGATCATCGTGCTTGAATAGTTCATTGAATATGAATAGGAGATAGACATTATGATAGATTGCGACCTAACCTATGTTGCACCAAGTTCAATTATGATAAAAGATGTGATATACGAATAGCTAGATAGCTATATTGGCATGTACTTCCTAAAGATTACTCCTATGACTATATACGTACGCAATTCCATTGTATTTTAAAAAATAGACTACCAAAAAAAGATTTGCGAATTCCTTTTTGAACATTCAATTGCGTGTGCTAAAAAAAGAGAAACTCTATGCTGTTCCTGATTCTTCTGTTTTTGTTTTTATCTCATTCATAGAGAGCAGATTGAATCCTGAATTCATTGATTTTTTATTTTTTTGTACCCTGATCGTAATATCATAATAAAAGAATTAGGTAGAAATTGGATCAATTTTGATATCCGATAAAAGACTCCATCAGCCTAAGTGACAGAATTTTTCCCAGGAATGCTTTATCAATTTCCATTTATTTCTATCTTAAGCTCAAATTCGAACTTGCATCGAAAATGCCCTCCATTTCTCTGTCTTGTTTCCGTTCATACGTATGATATATATGGATGGAGTTGACTAAAATTTTATGTGATTCAGTAAACAGAATATCCATTCCATCATTGCTAGATCAATCGGTAGGGTTCGATGAATAGTGAGCCAAGCCAATAATGGGATTTTTTCAATAAGAGGAAACTTCAGATTAAGATGTTCCAGAATGGAAATGAGGGAATGTCCACAATACCTGGATTTAGTCAGATACAATTTGAGGGATTTTGTAGGTTCATTAATCAGGGCTTGACGGAAGAATTTCATAAGTTTCAAAAAATTGAAGATAGAGATCAAGAAATTGAATTTCAATTATTTGCGGAAACATATCAATTGGTAGAGCCCTTGATAAAAGAAAGAGATGCTGTGTATGAATCACTCACATATTCTTCTGAATTATATGTACCCGCGGTCTTAATTTGGAAAACCGGTAGAAATATGCAAGAACAAACCGTTTTTATTGGAAACATCCCTATAATGAATTCTTTTGGAACCTCTATAGTAAATGGAATATACCGAATTGTGATCAACCAAATATTGCAAAGTCCCGGTATTTACTACCGTTCAGAATTGGAACATAATGGAAGAATTTCTGTCTATACCAGTACTATAATATCGGATTGGGGGGGAAGGTCGGAATTAGAAATTGATAGAAAAGCAAGGATATGGGCCCGTGTAAGTAGAAAACAAAAAATATCTATTCTAGTTCTATCATCAGCTATGGGTTCAAATATAAGAGAAATTCTAGATAATGTTTGTTACCCTGAAATTTTCTTGTCTTTCCCGAATGATAAAGATAAAAAAAAGATTGGGTCAAAAGAAAATGCTATTTTGGAGTTTTATCAACAATTTGCCTGTGTAGGGGGAGATCCGGTATTTTCTGAGTCCTTATGCAAGGATTTACAAAAGAAATTTTTTCAACAAAGATGTGAATTAGGAAAGATTGGTCGACGAAATATGAACCGGAGACTTAATCTTGATATACCCCAAAACAATACATTTTTGTTACCACGAGATCTATTGGCTGCTGTGGATCATTTGATTGAAATGAAATTGGGAATGGGTACACTTGACGATATGAATCACTTGAAAAATAAACGTATTCGTTCTGTAGCAGATTTATTACAGGATCAATTCGGATTGGCTCTTGTTCGTTTAGAAAATACGGTTCGAGGAACTATATGTGGAGCAATCAGGCATAAATTGATACCGACTCCTCAAAATTTGGTAACTTCAACTTCATTAACAACTACTTATGAATCGTTTTTTGGCCTACACCCTTTATCTCAAGTTTTGGATCGAACTAATCCGTTGACACAAATTGTTCATGGGCGAAAATGGAGTTATTTGGGTCCTGGAGGATTGACGGGGCGAACTGCTAGTTTTCGGATACGAGATATCCACCCGAGTCACTATGGACGTATTTGTCCAATTGACACGTCCGAAGGAATCAATGTTGGACTTATTGGATCATTAGCTATTCATGTGAAGGTTGGTTATTGGGGATCTATAGAGAGTCCGTTTTATGAATTATCTGAGAGATCAAAAGAGGCACAGACGGTTTATTTCTCACCAAATAGAGATGAATATTCTATGGTAGCAGCAGGAAATTCTTTGGCCTTGAATCGGGGTATTCAAGAACAACAGGTTGTTCCAGCTCGATATCGTCAAGAATTCCTTACTATTGCATGGGAAGAAATTCATCTTAGAAGCATTTTTCCTTTCCAATATTTTTCTATTGGAGCTTCGCTCATTCCTTTTATCGAGCATAATGATGCTAATCGAGCTTTAAT